GATTTGTATGAATATCTATACATTAATCGCGTGTCAGGAACCAGATTTGAACTGGTGACACGAGGATTTTCAGTCCTCTGCTCTACCGACTGAGCTATCCCGACTACTTTTCGCACATTATCCTACTATAGTGTAGGACCCATGTTTATGTCAATTAAAGGGACTAAAAAAGTATCAAAATCTTATTTAGTCCCTGAAATTTTTTGTATCTTAAAAAAAAAAGATTTTGTGTAAAAATAATGGTATGGACTATGAATGATTCAATAATGGAGATTCTTTGTCCATAAAGGGTTATTTTTATTGGGGATAGAGGGACTTGAACCCTCACGATTTCTAAAGTCGACGGATTTTCCTCTTACTATAAATTTCATTGCTGTCAGTATTGACATGTAGAACGGGACTCTCTCTTTATTCTCGCCTGGTTCATTTTTTTTTTTAATGTTTGTTCAAATGATAAATCAGACTCCGTAGTGAATGAGTTTATCATTGAATATCCGATTCTTCCTTCAATTTGCTTGAATTGGTATGGATTCACAATCATAAATTTTTCATAGAATTTAATTTAGAATTGATATAATATCAATTCTAAATTCACAATTAAAATCGTGATTATGATTAATCATTTGATATATCAGTATGTATACGTACGTATTCTATTACGTATATAAGGTAATACCCTCCTTTCTGTAATTTTGTTTCTATAGAAAGATTCCTGTTACCAACGTAATCCAACCAACCCCATTCGTTAGAACAGCTCCCATTGAGTCTCTGCACCTATCCTTTTTTGATTATTTTGAGATTATTTTTCTATATAAATAGAAATAGAAAATCTTTTTTTTTTTAGAAATGCTTTTTCGAAATGAAATATAGAATTTCTATAAATCTAGAATTTTGATAATAAATATAAAATAAACCCGTGTTTTCCAAAAAGAAGGATTTGGCTCAGGATTGCCCATCTCTAATTCCAGGGTTTCTCTGAATTTGGAAGTTTTCACTTAGTAGGTTTCCATACCAAGGCTCAATACAATCAAGTCCGTAGCGTCTACCAATTTCGCCATATCCCCCCTTTTTTATTTGTTATTTGAGACCGGGATTTCATTCTGTTGTGATCCCACCCACCTGTTCTTTATATTTATCTGAAATCTGAAAACCGTTGAATTATTGAATTAATTAAATACTTATTTATTTATATGGTATATACATATATAGTATATATATATACTATATACTACCATTTTTCTCCCTGCTTTCTCTTTTTATCTTATCTCTATTGAATAACCCATATTTTTTTGTTTTGTTCCAATCAACAAAAATGATTCTATCATTGATGTACCCACAATTCAATATGGATAGATATATCCCACACGCAATCCAGATATCCTTTCTTTTTTTTTTTTCATTTTTCTAACTCGGTTTGTAATACTGGAACGATCGATACTAATTCTTTTTTTTTTTTTTCTTTTTCGTGCTATTTTTTCACTTGACTTCCTGAATAAAAAAATCAGAGGAATGTTGCCTTATTACCAGAATTCCATTCCATTACATCTTTATTTTTATACTTTTTTAGAAAATAAAAAAGAAATCTAATAAAAAATCGAAAATCAAATAAAAAAAAAATAGAAATCGAATATGATATAACTAAATTTATATTGGATATTGATTGATGTTAATGATCTAATATATCATTAGATAATAGATGATTAGAATATAATGTATAATAAGAGTGTATAGTAAGAAAAAAGAAAATGATTAATGAATCGTATCAAATTATGAATTTAGAATCCATAATTCTTTCTATATATATATATATATTCTTTCATTTTTAATCCATTTGAATCCATAATTCTTTCTATATATATTCTTTCATTCTCCAATTCTATAAAAATGCAAAATTCTAAAAAATTCTATCTATATATATATAGATAGATATTATAGAATATATAGATATATCCATAATATATACATAATATAATAATAGGATAATATATACATAATATAATAATAGGAATATATAATAAAATAAATAGATAATCAATATCTATATAATATCTAATAGAATATAAAATTAGTAAGAATATTAAATTAATGACTAACAATTAATAACTAACAAATAATAGCTAACTAAGACCCCTGTGGTTTATTAAGTTACTATGCACCATTTCCTTTTCTTTTATGCGAGCCCGCTTAGCTCAGGGGTTAGAGCATCGCATTTGTAATGCGATGGTCATCGGTTCGATTCCGATAGCTGGCTTTTTTCTCTATTTGTTTTTTGTTCAACTTTTCCATAATCTCTCAAAATATTGAAAAGGCTCTTCCCCCTCCTTCGCCTTACAACTAGGAAAAAAAGAACGGATTCGAGAAAAAATGGGATTTCTCAAAAATGGGATCCCCATAGAACAAATCATAAATGTAGTCTTAACTTACTATCCTATATATTTAACTTCGTATGCCATATGCTATATTATATATATATATATAATCTGAATATTGATACAATTCTTTTAGTTCTACTTTGTAATATTTGCAGTACTTTCGTAGAGTTAGCTTTGCTTTACTTTATTTTTATTTAGTTCAGTCTTAATTTATGGATTTATTATTGAAATTTCAATTTCAATAAAAAATAAAGGAGTCTTTATGTCTCGTTACCGAGGACCTCGTTTCAAAAAAATACGCCGCCTGGGGGCTTTACCAGGACTAACTAGTAAAAGACCTAGATCTGGAAGTGATTTGAAAAACCAATTACGCTCTGGGAAAAGATCACAATATCGTATTCGTCTAGAAGAAAAACAGAAATTGCGCTTTCATTATGGTCTGACAGAGCGACAATTACTTAGATATGTGCATATCGCTGGAAAAGCAAAAGGGTCAACAGGACAGGTTTTACTACAACTACTTGAGATGCGTTTGGATAATATTCTTTTTCGATTGGGTATGGCTTCGACCATTCCTGGAGCCAGGCAATTAGTTAACCATAGACACATTTTAGTTAATGGTCGTATAGTAGATATACCAAGTTATCGTTGCAAACCCCGAGATATTATTACTACCAAAGATAAACAAAGATCAAAAACTCTGGTTCAAAATTATATTGCTTCATCTTCCCACGAGGAATTGCCAAAACATTTGACCGTTGACTCATCCCAATATAAAGGATTAGTAAATCAAATAATAGATAGTAAATGGGTAGGTTTGAAAATTAATGAGTTGTTAGTCGTAGAATATTATTCCCGTCAGACTTGATCCTAATGAAAGAAAAAAAAGTTTCGGACCATTTTTTTGTCCTGTTTTCATAGATCTAAGGGCCTTGATCCCTATTTTTCACGTATTACATATTACAAAAAAAGGATCGATCAGTAATAAGCAGTAATAAGATTTGCATTTTAAGCCTTTCCGATACGGGTATTTTAAGTACTACATAATTAGGAATAGATAATCTAATCTAAAGGCCTTACTATTGGAATAAGAATAATGGTATCCGTTATTTGATTTGATACCTTGTAGTCCGTAACGTTGACAAATTGGATGACGATATGGAAACGGAAAGAGAGGGATTCGAACCCTCGGTAAACAAAAGCCTACATAGCAGTTCCAGTGCTACACCTTCAACCACTCGGCCATCTTTCCGACATAATCTTATTATTGACCAGAAACCGAATGAATAGCGAGTCATTCGTATTATTGCGGTAAGGTACAGCCGATTCATATCTAATCGAAATAAAAAAAATCTTAAAAAAATATTCCTTTTTAGGCTCGAGGATTAACAAATTTTTGTAACAAAAAAAGGATATTCATTCATGTTTGTCAAGACGACGGACGATCCTTTATTATTCTGACATTTATACCGGATAAAACCAACGGCTTGGAGTAAATAAACTAAGGAAATCCGTATACTATACTATGATTTGATTTATTTAGACTATTATCCTATATAAGAATGCAAAATTCCTTTCTAATTTCAGATTTTGTAAGGTTAATTTCTCTCATGGGCTACCGTATCTATGGATCTATTAAAAATTAATGAATTGTGCTAGAGATTTTGCTATTTCGATTTATGTACGCATTATGTAAATAAAATAAATCATTACTGTAATGTAAAATGATTGTTTTTTTTCTTCCTTTTGAATCATAATTCAATCAAAATTCCTCGAATGAAATTATCAGAATGCGTAAGAAAATAAGGTCCTCGATTCTTTACTTTCGTTTAGACGAAATAGTAATACTTTAGCTCATCGGTATACTACTTAAATGAAATTGGGTTTTATCCAATTAAATAAAAATATTTATTATCTCTACCTCTTCAAGGAGGAACAATTAAAGTCCACATTTTTTTATAATTCGAATTAGTCTGTTTTTATGTTATTTCGTACTGTATAATTTCTTTGTTTGTGAGACCTTTTTCCCCCGGGAAAATGAGAAGAATTATAAAATGGATTGCTAATTATGCCTAGATCTCGGATAAATGGAAATTTTATTGATAAGACCTTTTCAATTGTAGCCAATATATTATTACGAATAATTCCGACAACTTCAGGAGAAAAAGAGGCATTTAGTTATTACAGAGATGGTGTGATTTGATTCTTTTTTTATTGTTTTTTTAGCCCTTACTTTAATCTTATCTTATGAGAAAGAAAATATAGAAAAGAAAGAAAAAATTATTTAAATAAAGCCACGCTTGTTGAAGGTGAAGTTTGGAGATAGAACAATTCCTTCTATCGTGTATCCTCGATTGATGCAGCCTCAGATGCTTCAATTGTCGATTTTAGTATTGAGCGAAAGGTTACACCTATAGGTTCTTGCGGGTCAATCCTACTTACTCCACTAGTACCAATAGGCGGCATAGGGGAAAAAGCACTACACTCGGGAATCAACAACATGAAAACTTTGTTATAAATTACCCCTTTTCCTCATCGGGGCTAACAAAAATGGTTGGGACAACAAACATCCATCTCGTTCATACCTTGGATACCCGTATAGCCATCGAAGATCGTTGAAGTGACTAA